ACAAAGCTATATACGAATCACCCACACCCTCTTCTTTTGTATTTCATTAATTTACTTTCCTTTAATTAAGACGAAATTCTCTAAAAACAAACCCCCGCCTTCTTTAAAATATCATAAACAGTTCCTGTAGGTTGAGCACCTTTTTCAAGAAAAAATAGAATAGCAGGAATATTTAAATACGTTTGATTATTTATCGGATCATAAAAACCCACTTTCCGAAGATCTCTTCCTTCTCTTCGGGATCGAACATCAATTGCAACGATTCGATAAACGGCTCATTGGGATAGACGTAGATAAACTAGAACCCCCCCCTAGAAACGTATACGAAGCTTTCTCTTCGTACGGCTCGAGAAATTAGAAGATATGTCTATGTATACAATTCGAATGTCAAATAGATCTATAAAAGCATTAAATCAAATAAATTAGACTAAGATTATTTAATACTTTTTTATTCTTCTTTTTCTTTATCAAAAAAAAATCATTTGTATTCTCAAAACTCAAGTTGAGTAACTCGGAAATATGAAATAGCTCAAAAGAAAACCCTTATGTATTTGATTTTTTGAGTGGTCTCTAACCCCTTTTTCTTTGTCTCATTTAGAATATATTTGGACTCCTTATTCTTGATCTAGTTGTCGAGACAATTAAAAAAAAGATATTTACTTGTTCCAAAATATTTTCTCTTTGCCTTGAATCATTGGGTTTAGACATTACTTCGGTGATTTTTAATCGTTTCAAAATGGCAGCAACATGGCCCTTTTTCGGATTTATTTCTATCAAAGAATCATAAACGGTTGATTCCCGCAAGATACACTTTTGATCAAAAGAGTTTCACTAATTCCAACAAATTTTCCTTTTTTGGATTTGAAACTTGCTCGAATTGGATCCTTTCGATTTAGAAATCGAAAATCGACTACACTTACGAAGTTGTTCCAACTTATTAATTGGCACTAACCCTAGATCCTTGCCCTGAGAAATGAATCAATACTTTCTACTCGAGCTACATCTACATCACATACTGTTTACACTACAACCCAAGAAAAAATGAGGGTTCGAGTGGAACAGAACAAAGGATGTCGAGCCAAGAGCACCTTCATTCCTATATAATAAAAAGGGTGGGTGTAAGAATCCACAACTGATCATGTCCTTCAAGTCGCACGTTGCTTTCTACCACATCGTTTCAAACGAAGTTTTACCATAACATTCCTCTAGTTTGGAACTGATATGTAATTGATTCAATTACGGAATCATGAATAGTCATTTGTTCGGTCGTTCCATTGGTTTCTAAAGAAGTCTTAGAAAGAATTCAATTTAATCCTCGATTTTTTTTTATTGGATGAATGCAATATTTTTATTTTATTTATTAATTTCTAACTATTAGGAAGAAAAAAGTTCTTTGTATTGAATCTACATTGCATCTTCAAGTAACTTGAGAGAATATATTCAACAATCTTAGACTTCTTCGAATATCAAATACTCATAAGAAATCATTCAATTCAAATAGTTATTGAATTGAAAAAAAAAACCTACCTGGATATCACTATTTGAATAAAGTTTTACTAAAGATTGCATTTATCATCATAAATAATTCATCTTTGAATTAAACCTAAACCTCAGTGATTAAAAAAATATAGATAGATAGAAAAAGAAATAAATTTCTTTTTTTCGTGGAGTGGATAAAAAAAGTTGATGTAAAGGAAGATTTAGGCTCTTTTTCTTTCATTTCATACTGAAAAAGAAAATCATAAAAAAAAAAAAGAATTCCCTCTATCAGATAGACTGAACAATTGTCATTGGAATGAATTATGAATATTCAATATAGAATTATTTCAAATTAACGCATCCAAAATCTTTTTCAAAAAACCAAAAAACGTTATCACTGAAATAGAACGACAATAATACATTAAGCATTTCCTCATTTTACGCGTAGTTTCTTTGACTGGTGGGGGTTCGTTCAATAATTTTTATTTAAAGCAAGGGGAATAGAATATAGGATGTATGAATTACCCCCTGTCTATATTATTACATATATTTCATATTCTTTATGAGAACCAAATCAAATACGAAATGAAATACCTAAAAATGAGGTTCAAAGAAAATAGATACGTTATTATGTATGTAACTTGATTATTTCTTAATCCAATTTGTACAAACACAGCTAGTGAAATTGCTATCTTATATTGTTAATTAATTCTTATTATATGGGACGTAAGGCTTTTCGAAGTAACTAACTTAAACTTCAATATGAATATTCAATATTCAAAGTATAAGGGGATGGACATACGATGAAAAGCGCATTCAACCTCTTTTGCAACCCCCTTTTTTCGTTATTTCCAATTCTTCGAATCTAGGTTCCTAGATCACAACTCGATTCAGTTTCATCTATATGTATCTTAGTTGAATTTAATTTGTGAAAAAATAGGATAGGATTTAAAGAAGAATAGAATCATTAAAAATCAGAAACAAGAATCACATAATATCCAATATTTAACTCTTAAAGAGTAGAGAAGGTAGTTCAAAAAGAAAACCTTTCTTTATTCTGATAATAAATATTTCTATCTATATATAGAATAGGTATTCCCTGGGACGGAAGGATTCGAACCTCCGAATAGCGGGACCAAAACCCGTTGCCTTACCACTTGGCCACGCCCCATTTCAATTTCTATTCAATACTACTAAACAGTAGTATTGTTTTTGGTTGTTCGTCAATTCCAATATATCTATGGACTCTATTGTTCCTAGGGTTTTGACACGTGTAGATATACAATGAAGCTGAATTTATTGATCATTACATATAATTCAATTAAGATATTGTATAAAAGTATGATTTCTTCTATTCTTTTTTGAGAATTGAAGGATTTTTGATTGGGTGAGTTCAAAGAAGGATTTTTTGGTATACCTTACTTTTTTCATTTTTAAGGGATATCAATTATCAATAACAATAACTCAATCAAAATACAATTATCTCCAAGTCCAAGAAAAAAAAATGTTTGTTATGCTTAATATCTTTAGTTTGATCTGTATCTGTCTTCATTCCACCCTTTATTCAAGTAGTTTTTTCTTAGCCAAATTGCCTGAGGCCTACGCTTTTTTGAATCCAATCGTAGATTTTATGCCAGTAATACCCCTTCTCTTTTTTCTCTTAGCCTTTGTTTGGCAAGCTGCTGTAAGTTTTCGATGAGATCTTTAATACTGTCCTAGACATGATTTATTCGAAAAAAAAAAATTGGAACAATGGATAAGATCGGATAAGTCTTACAGCATGAACCCTCGATTCAAACAATTCTTAGATAGCTGCAACAAATCTGACTCACCCTCTTTCCTCATTCGGATTCTTTTTCATTTATTGAAAAACCCTTTTCGAGTCATTTCAAAATAGGAAAGATATTTTTTTTTTAATGAAAGACTCGACTCTTATTCCAAATGAATTTCTGAAAATTCTTTTTGATTTTTGATTTTGAGAAACCATTTTGTTTATTGGTGTCAAAATAGGCTATGGGGTATAAAAATGGAGAATCTATTCTCTTTTTTTTTTTGAAAAAAAAAAAGATCTTGGAGATTGTGTAATGCTTACTCTCAAACTCTTTGTTTACACAGTAGTAATATTTTTTGTTTCTCTCTTCATCTTTGGATTCCTATCTAATGATCCAGGACGTAATCCTGGACGTGAAGAATAAAAAGCCCTTTCTTTTTACTTGCTTAATTTTTCAATGTTCTTACTTAGGATTTTATCTATTGTACATCCTTATTTATTATATGAAATAAAAAAAAACAAAAACAAAGGAAAGGTTTTGAAAAAAAAATAAATAAAATAACAAGTCATCAACGGAAACGGAAAGAGAGGGATTCGAACCCTCGGTACGAAAAACTCGTACAACGGATTAGCAATCCGACGCTTTAGTCCACTCAGCCATCTCTCCCAATTGAAAAAGGATAATTACTATCTTACATTACACAAAAAATAAGGCTTGAAAAAAAGTCTTTCTTTTCTTTATCTCTCTTTATTTTTTTTTACTCTATTGATATATACAACTTTAATATATACTACTTTTATAAGCAATCCCATTTAGATAAAGAAAAGGTTCTAAAGAGATATTTCGAATAAAAAAAAAAATAAAAAAGCAAGAATACCTCTTCTTCCGAAAGAGCTTTTTTTCTTTTCACGGCCTGGCCTGGTCAGTACCTAGCCGGGCCATTTTTTGTTCCATTCCAAATCATAGATAAAATGATTTGTTGGAAAACAAAAATGCTTATTATTGATTATTGAAACAACAATCCGAAGAAAAGATCTTTCCATTCCTATGATATGGAATTTCATTCTATAGAATCAAAGTATCATTTTTTTTTATTATTATTCTTTCTTTTCTTATTTTTTTCCTTTACTGGAAAAAAAGAAAAAAAATAAGGAACTGTGGATTGTTATGCAATGCATTCTTATGTCATAACATAAATAGTTTTATCGAGCCCTATCTGTTCTGTCAAAAATCCTCCAGCAAAAGAAAGAACTTGTTCTTTCTTTATTTTCATTTTGAATTAGGAGTGCTCTTTTACTAATCTGATTAGGTTTACTGACAAAACCAAAACAAACACGTCAATGCTATAATTTTCATCATTATTTTGTTTTGGATCCTATCTTGATTACGTCCGATTACCTTTTTTTGTTCGACAAAAGTTTCATTTATATACAATAATCGCATTGTAGCGGGTATAGTTTAGTGGTAAAAGTGTGATTCGTTTTATTAATCCCTTTTCTAGTTAAGGGATCCCTCGGTTTGATTTAATTTATATTCCGAAGAAAAACTTTATTTCTTAAAAGGATTTAATCCTTTACCTCTTAACGAAGGATTCGAGGAAAAATATACATTCTCGTGATTTGTATCCAAGGGTCAATTAAAAATGGAAAATTGGATTATTTAATTGCGAAACATAATTTTTTTTTTTGAATTGGATCAATATTTCCAATTTAATGAGTATTAGTAAAGGATCCATGGATAAATATAGAA